GCTAGCGTAGCTTAACAAAAAGCATAGCACTGAAGATGCTAAGATGGACCCTAAAAAGTTCCGCATGCACAAAGGCTTGGTCCTGACTTTACTATCAGCCCTAACACAACTTACACATGCAAGTCTCCGCAGCCCTGTGAGGATGCCCTTAATCCCCTGCCCGGGGACGAGGAGCAGGCATCAGGCACAATCCTTAGCCCAAGACGCCTTGCCACGCCACACCCCCAAGGGAACTCAGCAGTGATAGACATTAAGCCATGAGCAAAAGCTTGACTTAGTCAGTGTTAAGAGGGCCGGTAAAACTCGTGCCAGCCACCGCGGTTATACGAGAGACCCTAGTTGATAGACACGGCGTAAAGGGTGGTTAAGGAGAACAAAAATAAAGCCAAAGGGCCTCTTGGCCGTCATACGCTTCTGAGTGTCCGAAGCCCAAACACGAAGGTAGCTTTAGTACCAGTCCACCTGACCCCACGAAAGCTGAGAAACAAACTGGGATTAGATACCCCACTATGCTCAGCCATAAACCAAGACATTTAATCACAACAAATGTCCGCCAGGGTACTACGAGCGTCAGCTTAAAACCCAAAGGACTTGGCGGTGCCTTAGACCCCCCTAGAGGAGCCTGTTCTAGAACCGATAACCCCCGTTAAACCTCACCACTTCTAGTCACCCCCGCCTATATACCGCCGTCGTCAGCTTACCCTGTGAAGGCCCAATAGTAAGCAAAAGGGGCACAGCCCAAGACGTCAGGTCGAGGTGTAGCGCACGAAGTGGGAAGAAATGGGCTACATTTTCTATAATAGAATAACACGAACAGCACTATGAAAACTAATGCTCGAAGGAGGATTTAGTAGTAAAAAGGAAATAGAGTGTCCTTTTGAACCCGGCTCTGAGGCGCGTACACACCGCCCGTCACTCTCCCCTGTCAAACAGCAACAAACGTATTTAACACCAAAGCACCGACGAGGGGAGGCAAGTCGTAACATGGTAAGTGTACCGGAAGGTGCACTTGGATCAAACCCAGGGCGTGGCTGAGATAGTTAAGCATCTCCCTTACACCGAGAAGACATCCATGCAAGTTGGATCGCCCTGAGCCAAACAGCTAGCTTAATCACCCAAATAACCAAACCATATAGATAACATAACACAACCTCAAAACATGAACCAAACCATTTTTCCACCTTAGTACGGGAGACGGAAAAGGTCCCACCAAGCAATAGAAAAAGTACCGCAAGGGAAAGCTGAAAAAGAAATGAAATAACCCATATAAGCGCTAAAAAGCAGAGACTCAGCCTCGTACCTTTTGCATCATGATTTAGCCAGTATGCCCAAGCAAAGAGCCCTTTAGTTTGAAGCCCCGAAACCAAGTGAGCTACCCCGGGACAGCCTACATGGGCCAACCCGTCTCTGTGGCAAAAGAGTGGGAAGAGCCCCGGGTAGAGGTGACAGACCTACCGAACTTGGTGATAGCTGGTTGCCTAAGAAATGAATAGAAGTTCAGCCTCGCGCCCCTTAAGTTAAATAAGCAACATTCTAATTAAACACAAAAAGAGAAGCACGAGAGTTAGTCAAAGGGGGTACAGCCCCTATGATACAGAATACAATCTTACCAGGAGGATAAGGATCACATTAAACAAGACATGTCGTCTCAGTGGGCCTAAAAGCAGCCATCTGAACAGAAAGCGTTAAAGCTCAAACGACACAAAATTTATTATTCTGATAAAAAATCCCACTCCCCTAAATTTACTAGGCCACTCCATGCTAACATGGAAGAAACTATGCTAAAATGAGTAATAAGGGGGGCTACGCCCCCCTCCCGGCACAAGTGTAAGCCAGATCGGACCCACCGCTGGTAAATAACGAACCCAAAAAAAGAGGGAAATATGAACAGCAAAATAACCCAAGAAAACCTCATGTGCCCACATCGTTAACCCCACACCGGAGTGCCCCAAGGGAAAGACTAAAAGAAAAGAAAGGAACTCGGCAAACACAAGCCTCGCCTGTTTACCAAAAACATCGCCTCCTGCAAACCCCGAAGTATAGGAGGTCCAGCCTGCCCAGTGACCACAAGTTCAACGGCCGCGGTATTTTGACCGTGCAAAGGTAGCGCAATCACTTGTCTTTTAAATGAAGACCTGTATGAATGGCTAAACGAGGGCTTAACTGTCTCCCTTTTCAAGTCAGTGAAATTGATCTCCCCGTGCAGAAGCGGGCATAAACCTACAAGACGAGAAGACCCTTTGGAGCTTAAGGTACAAACCCAGTCACGTCAAGCAACTAAAAACAGCACAAACTTAATGAAGTATGGCGTTTTACCTTCGGTTGGGGCGACCACGGAGAAAAAACAATCCTCCGAGTGGACTGAGCCAACAAGCTTAAAACCAAGAAAGACATTTCCAAGTCACAGAAAATCTGACCAATAATGATCCGGCCAACAAGACCGATCAACGGACCAAGTTACCCTAGGGATAACAGCGCAATCCTCTCCCAGAGTCCATATCGACGAGGGGGTTTACGACCTCGATGTTGGATCAGGACATCCTAATGGTGCAGCCGCTATTAAGGGTTCGTTTGTTCAACGATTAAAGTCCTACGTGATCTGAGTTCAGACCGGAGCAATCCAGGTCAGTTTCTATCTGTAACGTTACTTTTCCTAGTACGAAAGGACCGGAAAAGGGGGGCCAACGCTAAAAGCGCGCCCCGCCCCTAATTAATGAAGACAACTAAATCAAATAAAGGGAGAACCCATCCCCCCGCCAAAATAAGGCCGCACTAAGATGGCAGAGCATGGTAATTGCAAAAGGCCTAAGCCCTTTCCACCAGAGGTTCAAATCCTCTTCTTAGTTTATGCTAAACACTCTACTCACCCACCTAATTAACCCCCTCGCATACATTATCCCAGTGCTGCTGGCCGTAGCTTTCCTAACACTCCTTGAACGAAAAGTACTAGGGTACATACAACTACGAAAAGGCCCAAACATCGTCGGGCCCTATGGATTACTACAACCCATCGCTGACGGAGTCAAGCTATTTATTAAAGAGCCCATCCGTCCATCAACGTCCTCTCCAATACTATTTTTAGCAACCCCTATATTGGCCCTTACACTAGCCATGACCCTATGAGCACCAATACCAATGCCCCACCCAGTCACCGACCTAAATTTAGGGGTTCTATTTATCCTGGCCCTATCAAGCCTTGCAGTATACTCAATTTTAGGATCGGGCTGAGCGTCAAACTCAAAATATGCCCTTATTGGAGCCCTACGAGCCGTAGCCCAAACAATCTCATACGAAGTCAGCCTAGGGCTGATCCTCCTATCTATCATTATCTTCTCAGGGGGCTATACACTTCAAACATTCAACACCACCCAAGAAGCCATTTGACTACTCCTGCCAGCCTGACCCCTAGCCGCAATATGATATATCTCAACCCTGGCAGAGACAAACCGAGCACCATTTGACCTAATAGAAGGCGAATCCGAGCTAGTCTCTGGATTTAACGTAGAATACGCCGGGGGCCCATTTGCCCTATTTTTCCTGGCCGAATACGCCAACATCCTACTAATAAATACTCTGTCCGCTATTTTATTCCTTGGAGCCTCACACATCCCAGCCATCCCAGAACTAACAACAATCAATTTAATAACCAAGGCCGCCCTCCTCTCCACCGTGTTCCTCTGAATCCGAGCTTCTTACCCACGATTCCGCTATGATCAGCTAATACACTTAGTATGAAAAAACTTTCTACCCCTGACCCTGGCCCTGGTACTATGACACACCGCCCTGCCAATTGCACTTGCAGGGCTCCCACCACAACTATAACAAACAAGGAACCGTGCCTGAATGCCCAAGGACCACTTTGATAGAGTGGCTTATGAGGGTTAAAGCCCCTCCAGTTCCTAGAAAGAAGGGAATTGAACCCATACTCAGGAGATCAAAACTCCAGGTGCTTCCTTTACACCACTTCCTATGACAAGGTCAGCTAATTAAGCTTTCGGGCCCATACCCCGAACATGACGGTTAAAATCCCTCCCCTGTCAATGAACCCCTATGTACTTATAATTCTCATCTCAAGCCTAGGATTAGGGACCACCCTAACCTTCGCCAGCTCTCACTGACTACTTGCCTGAATAGGACTAGAAGTCAACACCCTGGCAATCCTACCCCTAATAGCGCAACAACACCACCCCCGAGCAGTAGAAGCCACTACTAAATACTTCCTCACCCAAGCCACCGCAGCCGCAATAATTTTATTTGCAGCTACCACAAACGCATGAATAACCGGAGAATGGGACATCAACAGCCTAGCCCACCCGCTCGCCTCCGCCCTAACCATCACAGCCCTAGCCCTAAAAGTAGGACTCGCCCCAATACACTTCTGACTACCAGAAGTCCTTCAAGGACTAGACCTGACAACCGGACTAATCCTCTCCACATGACAAAAACTGGCCCCATTTGCACTTATTATTCAAGTAGCCCCTAACACCAACCCAGCACTGCTCACAACCCTAGGACTCCTCTCTACACTAATTGGAGGCTGAGGAGGACTTAATCAAACCCAACTACGTAAAATCCTGGCTTATTCCTCAGTCGCACATATGGGATGAATACTTATTATCCTACAATACGCCCCCCAGCTAACCTTAATTACCCTAGGCCTCTACATCTTCATAACAGCCACAGCATTCCTTTCACTAAAAGCCGCATCAGCCACGAAAATTAGTACCCTAACAGCAACATGATCAAAAAGCCCAATCCTGACATCAACCACGGCCCTAGCCCTCCTCTCACTAGGCGGACTACCTCCCCTAACAGGATTTATGCCCAAATGACTAATCCTCCAAGAATTGACAAAACAGGACCTCCCAGCCACCGCAACAGTCATAGCGCTAGCCGCCCTACTAAGCTTATACTTCTACCTACGACTCTGCTACGCAATGACCCTTACTATTTCCCCAAACACAACCAACGCCACAACACCATGACGGCTCCAAACCACCCAACCAGCCATTGCCTTGGCCCTAACGACAACCGCAGCCCTAGGACTCCTACCTGTCACCCCTGCTATTATAGCACTATCCGCCTAGGGGCTTAGGATAATATTAGACCAAGAGCCTTCAAAGCTCTAAGTAGGAGTGAAAATCTCCTAGCCCCTGCTTAAGACTTGCGGGACTTTATCCCACATCTTCCAAATGCAAATCAGACACTTTAATTAAGCTAAAGCCTTTCTAGATGAGAAGGCCTCGATCCTACAAACTCTTAGTTAACAGCTAAGCGCTCAAACCAGCGAGCATTCATCTACCTTTCCCGCCGTTAGCCGAGCAAGGCGGGAAAAGCCCCGGCAGATGTTAATCTGCGTCTTTAGATTTGCAATCTAACGTGTTCTTCACCACGAGACTAATGATAGGAAGAGGATTCAAACCTCTATCTTCGGGGCTACAACCCACCACCTATTTCGGCCATCCTACCTGTGGCAATCACGCGCTGATTCTTCTCTACCAACCACAAAGACATTGGCACCCTCTACCTTGTATTTGGTGCCTGAGCCGGAATAGTTGGAACTGCCCTCAGCCTGCTAATCCGAGCTGAGTTAAACCAACCCGGATCCCTCCTCGGCGACGACCAAATTTATAACGTCATTGTTACCGCACATGCCTTTGTTATAATTTTCTTTATAGTAATGCCAATCCTCATCGGAGGCTTCGGCAACTGACTGGTCCCCCTGATAATCGGAGCACCGGACATAGCATTCCCCCGAATGAACAACATGAGCTTCTGACTCCTGCCCCCCTCTTTCCTTCTGCTGCTAGCCTCATCCGGCGTTGAGGCCGGGGCCGGAACTGGATGAACTGTCTACCCCCCTCTGGCAGGAAACCTGGCCCACGCAGGAGCATCAGTAGACTTAACCATCTTCTCCCTTCACCTGGCCGGAGTATCGTCCATTTTAGGGGCAATCAACTTTATTACAACAACAATCAATATGAAGCCCCCGGCCATTTCTCAGTACCAAACACCCCTGTTTGTGTGGGCCGTGCTAGTCACGGCTGTCCTTCTTCTACTTTCTCTGCCGGTATTGGCGGCTGGAATTACAATGCTCCTCACAGACCGAAACCTAAATACAACCTTCTTTGACCCCGCAGGAGGAGGAGACCCTATCTTGTACCAGCACCTGTTCTGATTCTTTGGGCACCCCGAAGTCTACATTCTAATCCTACCGGGGTTCGGAATTATCTCTCACGTGGTAGCCTATTATGCAGGTAAAAAAGAGCCCTTCGGCTACATGGGAATAGTATGAGCAATAATGGCCATCGGCCTTTTAGGGTTCATCGTCTGAGCCCACCACATGTTTACAGTCGGGATGGACGTAGACACACGAGCATACTTTACATCCGCAACAATAATTATTGCCATCCCCACAGGCGTCAAAGTCTTCAGCTGATTAGCAACCCTTCACGGAGGATCAATTAAATGAGAAACCCCCATGCTATGAGCCCTGGGCTTTATCTTCCTATTTACAGTAGGAGGGCTGACAGGAATTGTCCTATCCAACTCGTCCCTTGATATCGTGCTTCATGACACATATTACGTGGTCGCACATTTCCACTATGTTCTCTCAATGGGTGCCGTGTTTGCTATTATAGCAGGCTTCGTTCACTGATTCCCCCTATTCACGGGGTTCACACTTCATAGCACTTGAACAAAAATCCACTTTGGGGTGATATTTGTAGGGGTCAACCTTACATTCTTCCCACAACATTTCCTAGGACTAGCAGGAATGCCACGACGATACTCAGACTACCCGGACGCCTACACTCTGTGGAACACAGTATCTTCTATTGGATCACTAATTTCGCTAGTAGCAGTGATCATGTTCTTATTCATCTTATGAGAAGCCTTCGCCGCTAAACGAGAAGTCCTATCTGTTGAATTAACAACAACAAATGCAGAATGACTTCATGGATGCCCCCCACCATACCACACATTTGAAGAACCGGCATTCGTTCAAGTTCAATCAAATTAACGAGGAAGGGAGGAATTGAACCCCCATGTGCTGGTTTCAAGCCAGCCGCATAACCACTCTGCCACTTCCTTATAAGACATTAGTAAACTCGTAAATTACACCACCTTGTCAAGGTGAAATAGTAGGTTAAACTCCTGCATGTCTTAAGCTTTCAGCTTAATGGCACATCCCACACAACTAGGATTCCAAGACGCGGCGTCACCCGTTATAGAAGAGCTTCTCCATTTCCACGATCACGCTTTAATAATTGTATTTTTAATTAGCACCCTGGTACTTTATATTATTGTCGCAATAGTCTCAACAAAACTCACTAACAAGTACATTTTAGATTCGCAAGAAATCGAAATTGTATGAACTGTGCTCCCAGCTGTAATTCTTATTTTAATTGCCCTCCCCTCATTACGAATTCTTTATCTTATAGACGAGATTAACGACCCCCACCTGACAATCAAAGCCATGGGTCACCAATGGTATTGAAGCTATGAGTACACCGACTATGAAAGCCTGGGCTTTGACTCCTATATAATCCCCACTCAAGACCTAACCCCCGGACAATTCCGACTCCTAGAAACGGACCACCGAATGGTAGTCCCAATAGAGTCTCCTATCCGCGTCCTTGTCTCAGCTGAAGACGTCCTACACTCCTGAGCTGTCCCAGCCCTAGGGGTAAAAATAGACGCAGTCCCAGGACGCCTAAATCAAACCGCCTTTATTGCCTCCCGACCCGGAGTATTCTATGGCCAGTGCTCTGAAATCTGCGGGGCAAATCACAGCTTTATGCCTATTGTAGTAGAAGCAGTTCCCCTCGAACACTTTGAAAACTGGTCTACTCTAATGCTAGAAGACGCCTCACTAGGAAGCTAAATCAGGGTAACAGCATTGGCCTTTTAAGCCAAAGATTGGTGCCTCCCAACCACCCCTAATGAAATGCCTCAATTAAACCCCGCCCCTTGATTCGCAATTTTAGTATTTTCATGAGTAATTTTCCTTGCTATTATCCCAACCAAAGTAATAAGCCACATCTCACCAAATGAGCCCACCCCATTAAGTACCGAAAAACACAAAACTGAACCCTGAGACTGACCATGGCAATAAGCTTCTTCGATCAATTTGCAAGCCCATCATACCTGGGGGTCCCCCTGATTGCTGTTGCAATCGCACTGCCCTGAGTGCTCTACCCCTCTCCATCGGCACGATGAATTAATAACCGCCTTATTACAATCCAAGGGTGATTAATTAGCCGCTTCACTAATCAACTTATGCTGCCAATCAACGTAGGCGGGCACAAATGAGCTCTTCTGCTGGCCTCATTAATAATTTTTCTTATTACCATTAACATGCTTGGACTTCTCCCATACACCTTTACCCCCACAACACAGCTGTCTCTCAACATGGGACTTGCCGTCCCCCTATGACTTGCAACAGTTATTATTGGCATACGAAACCAACCAACAGTTGCCCTAGGGCACCTCCTCCCAGAAGGGACCCCAATCCCGCTAATCCCAGTGCTGATCATTATCGAAACCATCAGCCTATTCATCCGACCCCTAGCCCTAGGGGTGCGACTAACAGCCAACCTGACCGCCGGACATCTACTAATTCAACTTATCGCCACCGCCGTATTTGTCCTACTTCCAATAATACCGACTGTGGCAATTCTAACAGCCACTGTTCTATTCCTCCTAACACTACTAGAAGTTGCAGTAGCAATAATTCAAGCCTACGTATTTGTCCTGCTCTTAAGCCTATACCTACAAGAGAACGTTTAATGGCCCACCAAGCACATGCATACCACATGGTTGATCCAAGCCCATGACCCCTAACCGGCGCAATCGGAGCTCTCTTAATGACATCCGGCCTAGCGATCTGGTTCCATTTCCACTCAACCACCCTAATAACCCTCGGACTAATCCTACTGCTTCTAACCATGTACCAATGATGACGAGACATTATCCGAGAAGGGACCTTTCAAGGCCACCATACACCCCCCGTTCAAAAAGGCCTACGATATGGAATAATTTTATTTATTACATCCGAAGTCTTCTTTTTCCTCGGATTCTTCTGAGCTTTCTACCACTCTAGCCTAGCACCCACTCCCGAGCTTGGAGGATGCTGACCCCCAACAGGAATCACCCCCTTAGACCCATTTGAAGTCCCCCTCCTCAACACAGCTGTACTTTTAGCATCCGGGGTCACAGTGACATGGGCCCACCATAGCCTAATGGAAGGGGAGCGAAAACAAGCTATTCAGGCCCTCGCACTTACAATTCTCCTAGGACTTTACTTCACAGCCCTCCAAGCCATAGAGTACTACGAAGCCCCCTTCACTATTGCAGACGGGGTGTACGGATCCACGTTTTTCGTAGCCACAGGATTCCACGGCCTCCACGTCATTATTGGGTCATCATTCCTGGCCGTCTGCCTCCTCCGCCAAATTCAATACCACTTTACATCCGAGCACCACTTTGGCTTTGAAGCTGCCGCATGATACTGACATTTTGTTGACGTAGTCTGACTATTCTTATACGTATCCATCTACTGATGAGGCTCATAATCTTTCTAGTATTAATGCTAGTACGAGTGACTTCCAATCACCCTGTCTTGGTTGAACCCCAAGGAAAGATAATGAACTTAATTACCGCCGTCTTAATAATTACAATTACCTTATCATCAATCCTAGCAGTTGTATCCTTTTGACTCCCCCAAATAAACCCCGACGCAGAAAAACTCTCACCCTATGAATGCGGCTTTGACCCCCTCGGGTCTGCCCGACTCCCATTTTCCATTCGATTCTTTCTAGTTGCTATTCTATTCCTCTTATTTGACCTAGAAATTGCTCTTCTCCTCCCACTACCATGAGGCGATCAACTCCACAGCCCCGCCGGAACCTTCTTCTGAGCCACAGCAGTCCTCATCCTACTCACACTTGGCCTAATCTATGAATGAGTACAAGGAGGCCTAGAGTGGGCAGAATAGGAGGTTAGTCCAAAATAAGACCTCTGATTTCGGCTCAGATAACCGTGGTTTAAGTCCACGACCCCCTTATGACACCCGTTCACTTCAGCTTCACCTCAGCATTTATCTTAGGGCTTATGGGCCTTGCATTCCACCGCACCCACCTGCTCTCAGCCCTACTATGCCTAGAGGGGATAATACTATCCTTATTTATTGCGCTAGCCCTCTGAGCTATACAGTTTGAAACCACAGGATTCTCTGCAGCCCCCATACTCCTTTTAGCATTCTCTGCCTGTGAAGCAAGCGCAGGCCTAGCACTCCTAGTTGCCACTGCCCGAACCCACGGAACCGACCGCCTACAAAACCTCAACCTACTACAATGCTAAAAGTGTTAATCCCAACAATCATGCTATTTCCAACGATCTGACTATCGTCCCCAAAATGGCTGTGAACAGCAGCGACCGCACATAGCCTGTTAATTGCCCTAATCAGCCTGACTTGGTTAAAATTCACATCAGAGACCGGATGAACAGCCTCCAATTTATATTTGGCAACAGACCCTCTCTCCACCCCCCTCCTTGTTCTTACATGCTGACTCCTCCCCCTAATAATTTTGGCCAGCCAAAGCCATATTGCCCCCGAACCAGTCGTACGCCAACGCCTCTACATCGCCCTCCTAACCTCTCTACAAATATTCCTAATTATAGCCTTTGGCGCCACTGAAATCATTATATTCTATATTATGTTTGAGGCAACACTCATCCCCACCCTGATTATTATTACACGCTGAGGCAACCAAACCGAACGCCTAAGTGCGGGGACCTACTTCTTATTCTATACACTAGCAGGGTCTCTACCACTATTAGTGGCCCTCCTCCTCCTTCAACAGTCAACCGGGACCCTATCATTATTAATTCTGCAATACTCCCAACCACTAGCCCTCAGCTCCTGAGGACACAAAATCTGGTGGGCCGGATGCTTAATCGCATTCTTAGTTAAAATGCCACTATATGGCGTCCACCTTTGACTTCCAAAAGCACACGTAGAGGCCCCAGTGGCCGGGTCCATGGTCCTGGCCGCAGTGCTCCTTAAATTAGGAGGATATGGTATAATACGAATAATAGTTATACTAGACCCCCTCTCCAAAGAGCTAGCCTACCCATTCATTATCCTAGCCCTATGAGGCATCATTATAACCGGATCCATCTGCTTACGACAAACAGACTTAAAGTCACTAATCGCCTACTCTTCAGTTAGCCACATGGGCTTAGTTGCAGGGGGAATTCTTATCCAAACCCCGTGGGGGTTTACCGGAGCAATTATTCTAATGATTGCCCACGGCCTCGTGTCCTCTGCACTATTCTGTCTGGCCAATACTGCCTACGAACGAACCCACAGCCGAACAATAGTCCTTGCGCGGGGGCTACAAATAATTTTTCCTCTGACGGCAGTCTGATGATTCCTCGCCAACTTAGCCAACCTGGCCCTACCACCCCTCCCTAATCTCATGGGGGAACTAATGATTATTACCACCCTGTTCAATTGATCCCCTCTAACCATCATCCTTACAGGAACCGGGACATTAATCACAGCCGGCTACTCCCTTTACATATTCTTAATATCACAACGAGGCCCAACACCAAACCACGTCATAGGACTGCCCCCGTTCCACACCCGAGAACACCTGCTACTAACCCTCCACCTCGTCCCAGTTATCCTCCTAGTAACAAAACCAGAGCTCATATGAGGCTGATGCTATTAGTAAGTATAGTTTAACTAAAAACATTAGATTGTGGTTCTAAAAATAGAGGTTAAAATCCCCTTACTCACCGAGAAAGGCCCGAGGCAATAAGCACTGCTAATGCTTATATCCCACGGTTAAACTCCGTGGCTCTCTCGCGCTTCTAAAGGATAACAGCTCATCCATTGGTCTTAGGAACCAAAAACTCTTGGTGCAAATCCAAGTGGAAGCTATGCATCCAACACCCCTAATCCTGTCCTCCTCACTGCTTTTAGTCATCACTATCTTAATTTATCCTCTAATAACCTCGCTAAGCCCCAGCCCCAAAAGCCCAAAATGGGCAACCTCCCATGTCAAAACCGCCGTAAGCTCCGCATTTCTCGTCAGCCTCCTCCCATTAATAATGTTCCTCGACCAGGGGGCCGAAACCATTGTAACAAATTGACATTGAATAAACACTACAATATTTGATGTAAATATTAGCTTTAAATTCGACCACTACTCCCTTATCTTTACCCCCATTGCCCTCTATGTAACCTGATCCATTCTTGAATTCGCATCTTGATACATGCACGCAGACCCCCACATAAACCGCTTTTTCAAGTATTTACTTCTATTCTTAGTGGCCATAATCATTTTAGTCACAGCCAACAACATATTTCAACTCTTCATTGGCTGAGAAGGAGTAGGAATTATATCCTTTCTCCTCATCGGCTGATGATATGGGCGAGCCGATGCCAACACAGCAGCCCTACAGGCCGTGATTTATAACCGGGTAGGCGACATCGGACTAATCATAAGCATAGCCTGGCTCGCAATAAACCTAAACTCATGAGAGATCCAACAAATCTTCTTCCTATCCAAAGACTTTGACATGACCCTCCCCCTGATCGGCCTAATCCTGGCAGCAACTGGAAAATCCGCCCAATTTGGCCTCCACCCGTGACTCCCGGCCGCCATAGAAGGTCCTACACCAGTCTCTGCCCTACTCCACTCCAGCACAATAGTCGTAGCCGGAATTTTCCTACTCATCCGCCTACACCCAATTATAGAAAACAACCAACTTGCTCTAACAATCTGCCTATGCCTAGGCGCCCTAACCACCCTATTTACCGCCGCTTGCGCCCTCACCCAAAATGACATCAAAAAAATCGTGGCCTTCTCCACATCAAGCCAACTCGGACTAATAATGGTTACAATTGGCCTAAATCAGCCACAGCTAGCATTCCTTCATATTTGTACACACGCCTTCTTTAAGGCCATATTATTCCTCTGTTCCGGGTCAATTATTCACAGCCTTAACGATGAACAAGATATCCGAAAAATAGGAGGCCTGCAAAACCTCCTACCATTTACCTCAACATGCTTAACAATCGGAAGCCTGGCACTTACGGGCACCCCCTTCCTGGCTGGGTTCTTCTCAAAAGACGCCATTATTGAAGCCCTAAACACCTCTTACCTAAACGCCTGAGCCCTAGTCCTTACACTCATTGCCACATCCTTCACCGCTGTTTACAGCTTCCGAGTAGTCTTCTTTGTTACTATGGGAACCCCACGATTCCTGCCCCTCGCACCAATCAATGAAAATAACCCGTCAGTAACTAACCCGATCAAACGACTTGCCTGAGGAAGCATCATCGCAGGCCTTATCATCACATCAAACTTCCTGCCCTCTAAAACCCCAATCATAAGCATACCAACAACCCTTAAGATAGCCGCCCTCATGGTGACAGTCATCGGGCTACTCACAGCCATAGAATTAACCGCATTAACAAACAAACAATACAAAACTAACCCAATTACCCCGACACACCACTTTTCTAATATACTAGGATACTTTCCATCAATCATCCACCGACTCTTCCCCAAACTTAATTTAACCCTCGGACAACTAGCCGCCACTCAAATAGTAGATCAAGCATGATTTGAAGCCGCAGGGCCAAAAGGAGCATCCTCTGCCCAAATCAAAATGGCTAAAACCATCAGCGACACTCAGCGGGGAATAATCAAAACCTACCTAACAATCTTTCTACTCTCCACAAGTCTTGCAATCCTCTTAGCCTCCGTCTAAACTGCTCGAAGAGTACCCCGACTCAGACCCCGAGTTAACTCCAACACAACAAACAAAGTTAAAAGTAACACTCACGCACAAATAACTAACAGCCCACCCCCAGACGAATACATTTCAGCCACCCCACTAGTATCCCCCCGCAGCACAGAAAACTCTTTTAAACCATCAACAACCACCCAAGACCCCTCATATCAATTCTCCCATAGTAACCCCACCATTACCCCAACCCCCAACAAATAAACCAACACGTATCCCACCACAGACCGGTCCCCCCAAGCCTCAGGAAAAGGCTCCGCAGCCAAAGCTGCTGAATAAGCAAACACTACAAGCATTCCCCCCAAATAAATCAAAAAAAGAACCAAAGACAAAAAAGAGCCCCCATGGCTAACTAACACCCCACACCCAACCCCCGCCGCCATCACCAAACCAAGGGCAGCGAAATATGGTGCAGGATTTGAAGCCACAGCAACCAAGCCCACGATTAAAGCTATCAACAGTAAAGACACAAGATAAGTCATAATTCTCACCCGGATTCTAACCGGGACCAGTGACTTGAAGAACCACCGTTGTTATTCAACTATAAGAACCCCTAATGGCAAGCCTACGAAAAACCCACCCTCTGATCAAAATCGCCAACGATGCACTAGTTGACCTCCCAGCCCCGTCAAATATCTCAGTATGATGAAATTTTGGCTCCCTGCTAGGACTCTGCTTAATTGCCCAAATCCTAACAGGACTATTCCTTGCAATACACTACACTTCTGACATCTCCACAGCCTTCTCTTCTGTTGCCCACATCTGCCGAGACGTAAATTACGGATGACTGATCCGAAACATGCATGCTAACGGAGCATCATTCTTCTTCATCTGCCTCTACCTTCACATTGCCCGAGGACTCTATTACGGGTCATACCTCTATAAAGAAACCTGAAACATTGGTGTCGTACTATTCCTCCTAGTGATAATGACAGCCTTTGTGGGCTATGTCCTACCGTGAGGACAGATATCCTTTTGAGGCGCCACAGTAATCACAAACCTCCTATCGGCTGTCCCATACGTCGGCGACGTACTAGTTCAATGAATCTGAGGCGGATTCTCAGTAGACAACGCAACCCTCACACGATTTTTCGCCTTCCACTTCCTACTCCCCTTTGTTGTTGCCGCAGTAACTGTTCTCCACCTATTGTTTCTCCACGAAACAGGATCAAATAACCCAGCAGGCCTAAACTCCGACGCAGATAAAATCTCCTTCCACCCATACTTTTCCTACAAAGACCTACTAGGGTTTGTAGTCATACTTCTGGCCCTCACAACCCTAGCACTATTTTCCCCCAACCTCTTAGGAGATCCAGAAAACTTCACCCCCGCAAACCCCCTAGTCACACCACCCCATATCAAGCCGGAGTGATATTTCTTATTTGCTTACGCCATTCTACGATCGATCCCAAATAAACTGGGAGGAGTATTGGCCCTCCTATTCTCAATCCTAGTCCTGATAGTGGTACCGATCCTTCATACCTCAAAACAACGAGGACTTACATTCCGGCCCATCACCCAGTTCCTATTCTGAACTCTAGTCGCAGACATGGTTATTTTAACATGAATCGGAGGAATGCCAGTAGAACACCCATTCATCATCATCGGGCAAATTGCATCAGTTCTCTATTTCGCCCTATTTCTTATCCTAATCCCCCTAGCAGGATGACTAGAAAACAAAGCACTAGAATGAGCTTGCCCTAGTAGCTTAGTCTAAAAGCATCGGTCTTGTAATCCGAAGATCGGAGGTTAAAATCCCCCCTAGCGCCAGAAAAAAGAGATTTTAACTCTCACCCCTGGCTCCCAAAGCCAGAATTCTAAATTAAACTATTTTCTGACCCACCTGACCTTATGGTTTAGTACATATTATGCATAATATTACATTAATGTGCTAGTACATTCATGTATATTCACCAATAAACTATTTTAACCATAAAGCAAGTAGTAAAAATGTAAGTATTATAAATTGACAATGGAATTTCCACGGCAAATTATTTTAAAGCTTAAATAATGGGAGGTTCAAGATAAATTTGTCCTCAGATTTTTATTCTGCCTAACTCAATTATAAATTATCTAGTAATAAATATGTAGTAAGAAACCACCAACCAGTTTATATAAAGGTGGATCATGCATGATAGGGTCAGGGACAAACTTAGTGGGGGTAACACTTAGTGAATTATTACTGGCATCTGGTTCCTATTTCAGGGCCATAACATTAAATATTCCATTAACAGTGCACTATACTGGCATTTGATTAATGGTGTAGTACATATGTCTCGTTACCCCCCATGCCGAGCGTTCTTTTATATGCATTTGGCTCTTTTTAAGTTTACCTTTCACAGACATTTCAGAGTGCAATACAATAACTCCTCAAGGTTGAACATCATGGCCGCCAATAATTTAAGTTAATGATTAAATGACATAACTCAAGAATTACATATTATTATTTCACGTGCATAAGACATCCTTACTCAACACAACCTTATACTATATGCCCCCGTTTTTGCGCGACAAACCCCCTTACCCCCTTACCCCTGACTAATCCTACGTCCTTGTCAAACCCCGAAACCAAGGAGGATGGGCCAGGTGCATCAGAGCCGGCAAGTCATGGCGGGGCCGACTCATGCCACCACATATTATATATAATACATAAACAAATTTTTACCCACCAAATGTAAAGCCCAAAACCTAGTAAGAAAAATCCATAAAATGGCCTAAATACTAGAATTTCAAAGTTAGCCG